ATGAGTAGGATCACTTAGCCATGCTTCATAATTGGAAAAACGGGCACCGTGGAAGTACATGCCACTCAACCAAAGAAAGATAATGGAGAGTTGACCGAAGTGAGCACTAAAGACTTTTCGGGAGATCTCCTCCAAATCACCGGTATGACTATCGAAATCGTGAGCATCAGCATGTAGGTTCCAGATCCAAGTGGTAGTATCGGGACCCTTAGCTATTGTTCTTGAGAAATGCCCGGGTCTGGCCCATTCCTCAAAAGATGTTTTTACAGGATCCCTATCCACAACAATTTTAACTTCTGGTTCCGGCGAACGAATAATCATTAAGTCCTCCTCTTTCCGGACAAGACATACAAAGAGACCCGCCAACTGTCTTTTTATTGAATCTTTGAAAGATAGATATTCTGATTAGTCCTTTTCTTTACTATCTACCGTCCTTCTATTTTTTTTTAGTTATTCACTGGAACAATTATATATTGAAGTCAATCCGAGGCAAGTGTTCGGATCTATTATGACATAAGGATTAGGTGCCTAACGGACATTGGTTCTTCTGGAAAATTATTTCCAGACGTAATAAAAAAATCTTTTTTTTACGTTTTCATTTAAGAAGCTAGTGTATTTTTTTTGAGGATATAAGCCCCTATCTACATCCACTTTCCTTGAGTGAGCATAATATAGATTTTTTTATGCGATTCCAAATTCCAAGATAACTCATTAGAATTATTAAAAAGACCGTCCTGATATATTAGGTAGGAATATTTAGATTGCCACCTTTTATGTGCTTTATTACTTCTGTTCCAGAGCCTATCCCTATTGTTTATCCTTATGAAATATGATATAAAATCGAAGGTAGAAGAAAGGGATATAGTGAAATTCTGGATTTGATCTTCTTACCTAAATTATTTGATTAATGGATCAACAACCAAACCACCCATTTTATGAAAATGGAGAGTGGTCTTATTCAAATTCAAAGCGCTTCGTAATCTTCAACCAGTTCTGTGCTTCAATATAATTTCCCGGAGTAAGCGCTATAGCTTGTTTCCAATACTCAGCAGCTTGATCAAACCAAGCTTCCGCAATTTCCGAATCGCCCTGTAGAATGGCCTGTTCTCCTCGGTCGGAATAGGCAGCTCCTTCCCCTAGAACCGTACTTGAGAGTTTCCTACCTCATACGGCTCAGAAATTGCTATCTTAATTTCCCCTGAATTTGATTTCTCAAAAATCAATCCCATTTCTTCTTGGGTTAAGCAGAAGAAGTTTATTACCTAAGTTTCAAACCCTAATTTTGATCAAAAATCAGTTTGATCTTTTCTCCCACCTTCAGAAGAATGAAGCATAGATAGACCTATATCCTTCGTTCGAAATTTCTGAAAGGTAACTATCTCGGTTTCGTTTCTTTCATATATGAAATTTCTATAGAATCCTCGAAAAAGACTTTTTCCCATATCCCATAAGAAAGAAAAAAGAACTTACTATCTTTGGGATCTGATACTACACCGCTGCTTAATCCCTTAGTGGATCGGCTTTATTACATAAGCGGATTCCTAAATTTTGTCCCATATCGTGGTATAATGAAGCAGTTTTTTTTTTAGTTGTATCGACCCAGTCGCTCACTAATTGATCTTTACGGTGTTTTCTCTATCAATTTCAGCTTTATCCATAGAATAGTAGTATAGGCTGTACTTTCTTCCTATTTTGATTCTCGTGAAGTGTCCTTCCTTCCTACAGCTGATAGGGTATAAAATCGTTGTTTTGACGATCCCTATGTAGAAAGCCCTTTTTCTAGTAAATACTCGAAAATTTCCCCCTTTCTTTTTTTTCTTCTTTCTATAGTGGAGATAGTCGCACGTAATGACAGATCACGGCCATATTATTAAAAGCTTGCGGTAAGAAGGGGTTTCGTTCTAGCGCCCGGAAATAATATTCCAAAGCCTTTGTATGCTCTCCATTGCTTGTGTGTATAAGGCCTATGTTATATAGTATATAACTTCGATCATAGGGATCAATTTCTAGTCGCGTAGCTTCATAATAATTCTGCAAAGCTTCCGCATAATTTCCTTCGGATTGAGCTAACATCCGTTACGGTCGTTCATTCTATTCAAAAAATCTCCGTTCCAAAACCGTACATGAGGTTTTCATCTCATACGGCTTCTCCCTTCTGTACTCTCATATGGCTTCTCCCTTCTGTACATAGTACTAAGCGAAAAATCTATAGAATAAAAATAGAATTAGTCCCATCTCATTATGGCCCGAAGGGGGCTGGTATTTTTCCAAGAAATCTCTAGCCAACCTTCCCCCAAGAGGTTTTTCTTAACACCAATGAATTCTATTAATGCTAGAGGAAAATGATAGCTCCAAGAATTTCTTTGTTCTCAACGCCTCCTATTTAGAGGAATTAGCCACTTCAACGACCTTTGATGGTTATAAGGGTATCCAAAGTACAAACCTGATGGTTGTTTGTTATCCTAACCATTCTTCCCAACCCTGATACCAATCAGGAAAGGGCTTATTTCTAACAAAGTTTTTCTTTTGTTGATTCCTATTTCGAGGTGTAGTGCTTTTCTCCCCTATGCTGCCTATTGGTACTAGTAGAGTCGGATTGGCCTGTAATACAGAACCTATCCTGTAGGTGTAACCTTTCGCTCAATACTCAAATCTACAATTGAAGCATCTGAGGCCACATCAATCGAGGATACACGACAGAAGGAATTGTTAGTTCACCTCACCTTCCCCAAGCGTGGGTTTCCTTTACTAATTTTGTTCTCTCTATGCGAACCCCCTCTCTTTCTCGTAAGAATGAAATGTGGGTAGGGCTAAAAAAAAGAAAAAAAAAAAAAAGAGTCAAATCGCACCATCTCTATAATAAGTAAATGCCCTTTTTTCCCCGGAGGTTGTCGGAATTATTTGCAATAAAATATTGGCTACAATCGAGGAAGTCTTATCAATGAAATTTCCATTTATACGGGACCTAGGCATAATTCCCAACCCATTCTATATAGAATTCTTTTCATTCTATCACAAAATAACATAAAAACAAAACATTCGATTCTTATAAATCGATCCATATGCTCTAAATGGATAAGAGAGGTATGGATTTTCCGCTCAGCTCAAATTGCGCCCTTTTCCTTCTGTTTGGACAAGAAGAGATATGAAATATTTGACTAAGACTGGATTTTATTCCACTTTCCTATTTCTCAACAATAACTTCTCTCATCAGCTATTTCGCGTTTTCAAAGTCATTAATTGTCCCATACCCTTTTTTATATTTAGATTGTATGGCGTAACGTACCTTATGCAACTAGAATTCTAGGGTTCCTTAATTTTCTTATTCCATAAGAGGAAGTCTTCTATTCTCTTTTTATTTTGGTTTTCCCCAAAGAAAAACTTTTCGAGGGAGCAGAATTCCTAGTAAAAAAAAAATACATGATCCTTCCACTTAGATGAAAAGGAATTTTTCCCATAGAGCTATGGAATCCCCGAGCTGTTGTGGCTGTACCTGTACTGCAGGAATACGAAAACTCGCTATTCACTCAGTTTATTTTCCATAATAAGATTATGGAGGAGAGATGGCCGAGCGGTTCAAGGCGTAGCATTGGAACTGCTATGTAGACTTTTGTTTACCGAGGGTTCGAATCCCTCTCTTTCCGTTTCTATTAATTCATCAATGTTAGCGATCACAATGTATCAAATTAAATAACAATTTGCTTCCAGCAATAATACCCTTATTTAATAGAAATTCTCTATAGCAAATTACTGTGCTGCGGTATGTAAAATACACATCAAGGAAATAACAAAAAAGAAAAAAGGATCCTAGGGTTAATCTATTTCTGCTAGGTGAACGGGAAAATACGAATTAAGAGCCTTAGGTCGATTTAGTTAGGGGAAAGGGGAAGGGGAAAAAAATTCTATGAACCTTTCCTTTTTTCGTTAAGTTCAAGTCTGGCGAGAGTAATATTCTACAACTAACAACTCATTTACTTTGAGACCGACCCACTTCCTATCTAGAATTTTTTTTACTAGTCCTTTATATTGCAATGTGTCAACCGTCAAATGCTTTGGCAATTTGCCCGGATCGGATGAAGCAATAGAATTTTGAACCAGACGTTTTGATCGTTGGTTATCCTTCGTAGTAATAATATCTCGGGGTTTGCAACGAAAACTTGGTATATCAACTATACGACCATTAACTAAAATATGTCTATGGTTAACTAATTGCCGGGCCCCAGGAATGGTTGAAGCCATACCCAATCGAAAAAGGATATTATCCAAACGCATTTCAAGTAATTGTAGTAAAACCTGGCCCGTGGATCTTTTTGCTTTTCCGGCGATATGTACATATCTAAGTAATTGGCGTTCTGTCAGACCATAATGAAAACGCAATTTCTGTTTTTCTTGAAGACGAATACGATATTGCTCTTTTTTCCCAGAATGGAATTTCTTTTTCTGATTACTTCCGGATTTAGGCGTTTTTCTAGTGAGTCCTGGTAAAGCTCCCAGACGGCGTATTTTTTTTAAACGGGGCCCTCGATAACGGGACATGAAGACTCCTTTTTTATTTTATTGAAATTTCATTTTACACAATAAATTTCATTCTATTTACATTACAGAATACATCGAAATTCAAACTAAATTAAACTAAAAGATAAACAGAGTAAAATCTACTAAAAGTACCACAAAAAATGGAATTTCATCAACATCCGGATTTTTTTTTGTATATATATTATTTATTTTTATGCTTTGTATCTAGCAAAATTGTAAGGTAGAACGTCATAATAGACCCTGGATTTCCCATTTAATTCGGAGAAAAAGAGAAATTCTTGTTCATGGAACATTGATAGAGAAAAAAGCCGACTATCGGATTTGAACCGATGACCCTCGCATTACAAATGCGATGCTCTAACCTCTGAGCTAAGTGGGCTTACATAACAGAAATAGTGTAACAAATAGAAATATATATAGGGAATCCGTAAAATGTCAGATCTTAATTATTAATCTTAGTTATTAACTAGTTCGAAATTGGAAGTTCTACTTAGAATTAGAAAAAAAATACTAGAATTTCAAAAAGATAAAGTTAGCTTGATATGCTTAACTAAATGATATTCTTAAATAGGATTCTAGAATTTATTGAACTTTCTTTTTATTTCTCTAATTCGCAAATGGATTTTTCTAATAGAATCCATTCCAAATTCTATATTGAATTTGATTTCAGATATTTTCAATTTGATATGGCTCAGACGAATAATCTAATGCATATATAAAGAAGAGTATATATGAATAATATAATAAAGAGAAAATGCGAATCTCTTGGCATTTTCATTCGATCGTTATATACATTTTTGATTTGAGATTTTTTGTGTTTTTTTTATTTAAGGATAAATACTTCATTAAGGAGAAGAAAGAATCATAGCAAATAAAATTTCTAATTCAGATTATAGAAAAAAAGAATGAATATCAAACGTTATAGTATGATTTTGAATGCTCTAAAAAAGGGCAGGGGGGGCGGGAGAGAGAAAAACTTTTGGATATATTCATTCCGATTGAATTGCAAATATATCAACGATAGAATCAATTCAATTCTGAATCGCAATAAGCGAGCGGGGTCTCTCAAATAGAGATGAGCTGCTAGACTACATCGAATAATGAATTCAATGATTCAAAAAAAAAACTAAGAGATGGATGAAATTATACAAGGAATCCTGGTTTCAAAGAAAAGGAAAATGGGGATATGGCGAAATCGGTAGACGCTACGGACTTGATTGTATTGAGCCTTGGTATGGAAACCTGCTAAGTGGTAACTTCCAAATTCAGAGAAACCCTGGAATGAAAAATGGGCAATCCTGAGCCAAATCCCTTTTTTGAAAAAACAAGTGGTTCTCAAACTAGAACCCAAAAGAAAAGGATAGGTGCAGAGACTCAATGGAAGCTGTTCTAACGAATCGAAGTAATTACGTTGTGTTGGTAGTGGAACTCCCTCGAAATTAGAGAAAGAAGGGCTTTATACATCTAATACACACGTATAGATACTGACATAGCAAACGATTAATCACGGAACCCATATCATAATATAGGTTCTTTATTTGATTTTTTTTAGAATGAAATTTGGAATGATTATGAAATAGAAAATTCTGAATTTTTTTAGAATTATTGTGAATCCATTCCAATCGAATATTGAGTAATCAAATCCTTCAATTCATTGTTTTCGAGATCTTTACTTTAAAAAAGTGGATTAATCGAACGAGGATAAAGAGAGAGTCCCATTCTACATGTCAATACTGACAACAATGAAATTTCTAGTAAAAGGAAAATCCGTCGACTTTATAAGTCGTGAGGGTTCAAGTCCCTCTATCCCCAAACCTTCTTTTATTCCCTAACCTTATTCCCTAACCATAGTAGTTATCCTTTTTTCTTTTATCAATGGGTTTAAGATTCATTAGCTTTCTCATTCTACTCTTTCGCAAAGGAGTGCGAGGAGAACTCAATGAATCTTATGCTATTCATTAAATAGATGATTTCCTTTTTATTAGAGTAGCGGCAAGGAATCTCGATTATTAATTCGATTTTTTAGTCCCTTTAATTGACATAGATGCAAATACTCTACTAGGATGATGCACAAGAAAGGGTCAGGATAGCTCAGTTGGTAGAGCAGAGGACTGAAAATCCTCGTGTCACCAGTTCAAATCTGGTTCCTGGCACAGAAAAAAAAGGATCTACCGAATAGATATTGATACAAATACCTTGAGATGGATTGGGGTACATATTCATTAATATAGATAGTATAGCGTAAGTAGATAAATCTCTAAACACTTCTTTTTAGAAAAGGGTTAAAATCTCTGGTTCTTTTCTTTATGGTATAGATATACATATAGAAAGAGGGGAGATTAGGTGCCCTTTTCTTCATTTTTGCATTTCTTATTAATTTTGTATGCCGCTATTCCGAAGAATGTTTTTTTATTCTTGCTTATCCTACTTTCCTAGTTGTTCTAAGTAATACGCGCGGTACAAAGTTCGTGGTAGGAACTTCTTTGAGTCATTGTATTTTTCTGTTCATACGAAGGAAACGAATATGTGATTTTCCAAATTGGAAAATCGAAATGAAGCCCTTTTTGTTCAGTCTATCTGGACCTTTTTGTATAATATAATAGGAATTAATTAGAATATAATAAGTATTTCGTTTCGTCTAGGAACAGAACGTAAAAATACTCCTTGACTTGAATAAAATCTGGAGTTGTGTTGTATAAGTGAACATGAATTTATTATCATTCAATGAGCATCTTGTATTTCATAGAAATTGGGGGTTATATAGTCCTTACGTAAGGGCCAGCCTATCCAACTTTCAGGCATTAAGATACGTTTAAGACGTGGATGATTATCATAAGAAATTCCCACCATATCATAAGATTCGCGTTCTTGAAAATCAGCACTTCTCCAAACCCAGAAGACAGATGGGATTCTAGGATTATCCTTTTGGGCAAAGACTTTTATGCATACTTCTTCTGGGTTAGCTATACCATACTGTATTCTCGTAAGATGATACACGCTAGCTAAAGATCCACCGGGTGCTACGTCATAAGCACATTGGGAACGTAAATAATTGTAACCATATACATATAAAATGACAGCAATGGAATCCCAATCCCCCGCTTTTATTTGTAAAGTCTCTATTCCTCGGTGATCGAAGCCCAAAGATCTATGAACCACCTCATGTTTGACTAGCCAATTAGATAACCAACCCTGTTGCATTGTCTTGATCTCTCCCCCTTTGTGTAAATATTTCACATTTCAAATGCAAGTTTGAAAGATTGCACTGCTCTTTCTTTTTCTGCACAAAAGAACCCCTCCTAATTCACTAATTTGTAGGAAGATACTGGACTTTTGGATTTGAAAAAAGTTTCAGAAGATATATCTTCTGAAGATATATCTAAAGTAGATGGTGATTGATAGAGCAATTCTTGTTCGTAAGTTCCTGTGTGAGTACTGCGCCGAACATAAAGCTTGTGACGGGTAGTAAAAGATCGATTTTTCTTTTGACTTTGACATAGAGTTCGATCCTCAACTATTTCTCGCGATATCTTCTTACGAAGTTTTGTTAGGGCATCTATAACAGCCTCTGGTTTAGGTGGGCAACCCGGCAGGTAGACATCCACAGGAATTAACTTATCAACTCCTCGAACAGTACTATAGGAATCCGTACTGAACATTCCCCCCGTAATAGTACAGGCTCCCATAGCAATGACGTATTTCGGTTCAGGCATTTGCTCATATAATCGCACTAAAGATGGAGCCATTTTCATTGTTACCGTACCAGCTGTTAAAATTAGGTCCGCTTGCCTAGGACTTGATCTTGGTACCAATCCATAACGATCAAAGTCGAATCGTGAGCCTATTAATGAAGCAAATTCAATGAAACAACAACTGGTACCATATAGAAGGGGCCATAAACTGGAGAGTCTTGACCAATTCGAAAGATCGTTTGGTGTAGTTGAAATAACAGAATTGGAACTTGTTTGGTCGAGTAACGGAAACTCAATCAAACTCATAATTGTCTCAATCGAATCTTTTCCTTCTTTTTTTTTTTTTTTGTCTGAATATTCAGTTAAGACCATTCCAAGGCTCCTTTTCGCCATGCATAAACTAAACCAACAACTAGGATAAGCACAAAAATGAAAGCTTCGATAAAAACGGATACACCCAATATGTCGAAACTCATCGCCCAAGGGTAGAGAAAGACCGTTTCCACATCAAAAACAACAAAAACTAGCGCAAACATGTAATAGCGTATTCGGAATTGTAACCAAGCCCCCCCCATGGGTTCTATACCCGATTCATAACTAGAAAGCTTCTCTGGTCCTTCACTAACCGGGGCTAAAAGTCCTGAAATCCAAAATACTAAAATAGGAATAAGGCTTGCTATTATTAGAAATGTCCAAAAAATATCATATTCGTGAAGCAGAAACATAAATATACTCCCATTAATGTGGAATAGGCGGAACTTAATTAGTCAATTCAAGTTGACATGACATTGTCAATTTATCCAGAACTTCTCTCTTTTCTTCGGTGAAACAAGAATCTATTTTGCTCAAACCAAAGGCAAAAAGTGGCTTACTTTAGCCTTTTTTTCTTTTGTAACATGTCTTTCCTTAAGGATTCATCCAATGGAATCCCCACTCCATTTTTTTGGATTTCTCTTCTATTTAGATATGATATAGACCTAATTCTTATACAAAGAATTTCGCTTCACTTTGTCTCGCTTTCTTCAAAATCTCTAGAAAAAAATAATTGCTCCACCCTTTATTTAATGATAGTCAGAGACTATTAAATAAAATAGAAAATACTTACTACTAATTAGATTAGAACCTAATTAAAATGGGATGACTAATGTATGCATCCTAATGATAATGAGAAGTAATACTAAAAAAAAAAGAACTCTATTTCAGAATTATGAAACAGAATATCCAGTTTTATTATTCACTCTTTCCTTTTTTTTCTTTCGATTTTATTTAAAGTGGATCGATTTAGATAATGTATATTTGGATAATGTATATTTAAAGTGGATCGATTTAGATAATGTATATTTGGATAATGTATATATAGTAATATACTTCAAACAAAATAGGAATTCGCAAAATGGAGAAAATCGTTGCAGTCATTATAGGAAAGTATAGGGACTTAGAGCATATCCTATTTGAAGGAGGATGGAATTCAAATCAGTTAAGGGATCCTTCCTTCTATTTTTTTTATCAAAATTGTTTTTTCTTTTCCTATCTCTATGATTTTCGATGAATGAGCCTATGGTAATGCTTTTATCTCTATTCTATGGCGCAATCGACCGTCGAGTCCATAAACAAGTACTAATAAGGAAAAGAAAACTATACTAAAGGAAACATAAGATATCCACCCGAAAATGAAAAAAAAAGACGTATATATTAGGGCTATACGGATTCGAACCGTAGACCTTCTCGGTAAAACAGATCAAACGGATTATTATCGAAATGATTCGAACTGTTTCAAAGACCCAACATGCATTTTTATTTTTCTGCATTGGGCTCTTTCATCAACTGATGTAAAGATCAGTTAATCTGCCATAGTTTTTCTTTAGGGAAAGATAATAAGATGGCTCCCTGTGCTCTGATTGATTATTTGTCTTATGATCTATCTAGGAGCAATACCAAAGTGTTTCAAAGGAGGATTACCTTGACTTAGGTCTGCCTCCGGCCTAAATTAAATCAACCTAAGTGAAATGGAGTCTCTATCGTTCCGCTGCAAGAGTTTACTATGAGACTTCATACACCTTAAAGTTCATAGAACGAAAAGAAGTTTTTTGGAGGCCCTTATCCTCATTACGCCTAGCATTGAGTGGGCTGGATATTTACCTTATCAATTAGGAAATCAATCGGGGTTCTATTTGATTAAGCACCTGAATTGGCACCAGAATCGGACTGAATCGACTGTTTGTCAGGCTACTGTTCTCCTATTCTTTCGAATCCATGAAGTAAGACATTGATTTTGCAATAAGTTCAATTATGTTCATTGCATAATAAGTTCCCTTGAAAAGCATTGGCGCACGTGTAAGCGAGTTGCTCTACCGAACTGAGCTATAGCCCTTGTCAGAGATATCTTAACATATAGATAATTTCTTGTCAAGATGAATATTCTGTAATGCCAGAGGCTATTCCTTTGATCTGTTTACTATATTGGGTTAACAATAACATAAACATAATAACAATAACATAAACATACGATAACATAAAGATACGAATAAATAACATAAACATAGCGGTATTGCTTATAAAAAGGATTCGATCTATAATCGATCCAAGTAATGGGGTTTCTTTTGTAGTGATAAATTGCCTACTTAACTCAGTGGTTAGAGTATTGCTTTCATACGGCGGGAGTCATTGGTTCAAATCCAATAGTAGGTAGGTAGGTAGAAAAATTACTAGATAGCATTGGACTTACTTCGTTTCGCTATCTAATAACTTTTTCTACCCTTCTTTCCTTTTTCCTTGTATCAACGCAACGAAACCTTTGGATTGTCTTCAATTGGATGGGGGAATCCAATTGACAGCCTCGACTCGTATCCTAGCTCGTCTGAGAGCTAGCTTCGCTTCAACCAACTCTTTCGTACCCTCAGCTCTACTCAAGTTAGCTTCGGCTATTTCAAGTGCCTGTTGAGCTTCTTCTGGATCAATGTCACTACCCAGTTCTGCATCATTTCCTAAAATGATGATCTCATTATTAACTATTCTCGCAAAACCACTCCACAGAACCGCCGTTAACCATTGGTCGTCGAGGAGGCGTATTCTCAAAGGACCCATATCTACAGCTGTGTTAATGGGGGCGTGGTTTGGTAATACACCAATTTGGCCACTATTAGTAGCTAAAATGATTTCTTTCACTTCACAATCCCAAATAATTCGTTTAGGAGTCAGTACATAAAGATTTAATTTCATTTCTTCGATTTGCTCTCCTCTTCTAAGTTTATAGCTTTCGTGCTAGCTTCATCGATGTTCCCCACCAAATAAAAAGCCTGTTCGGGTAGGCTGTCTAATTCTCCGGAAAGGATTAGTTGAAATCCCCTAATTGTTTCTGCAAGACCAACATACTTTCCTGGGGAACCGGTAAAAACTTCTGCCACAAAGAACGGTTGTGATAAGAACCGCTCAATTTTTCGTGCTCTTGCTACAGTTAAACGATCCTCTTCCGATAATTCGTCCAATCCAAGAATTGCGATAATGTCCTGAAGTTCTTTGTAACGTTGTAAAGTTTCCTTAACTCTTTGCGCAGTTTCATAATGTTCGTTGCCAACGATCCGAGGCTGTAACATAGTTGAGGTTGAATCTAAAGGATCGACTGCGGGATAAATACCCTTGGAAGCCAATCCTCTGGAAAGTACGGTAGTAGCGTCCAAATGTGCAAATGTTGTGGCAGGAGCAGGGTCGGTCAAATCGTCCGCAGGTACATAAACTGCTTGGATCGAAGTTATGGATCCCTTTTTGGTAGAAGTAATTCTTTCTTGCAAAGAACCCATTTCTGTACTAAGGGTAGGTTGATAACCCACTGCGGAGGGCATTCTGCCTAATAAGGCAGATACTTCCGATCCTGCTTGAACAAAACGAAAGATATTATCTATGAATAAAAGCACGTCTTGCTTATTAACATCTCGGAAATATTCTGCCATAGTTAGGGCAGTTAAACCAACTCTCATACGAGCTCCCGGTGGTTCATTCATTTGGCCATATACTAGAGCTACCTTTGATTCCTCAATATTTTTTTCATTAATTACTCCAGATTCTTTCATTTCCATATAAAGATCATTTCCTTCACGAGTTCGTTCCCCTACTCCGCCAAATACGGATACACCTCCATGAGCTTTAGCAATGTTATTGATTAATTCCATGATGAGTACTGTTTTACCTACTCCTGCCCCCCCAAATAGTCCGATTTTTCCTCCACGTCGATAAGGAGCTAAAAGATCGACCACCTTAATACCCGTTTCAAAGATAGATAATTTCGTATCTAACTCGATAAAGGCAGGCGCAGATCTATGAATAGGGAATGTTGCACTAGTATCTACAGGACCCAAATTGTCAATAGGCTCCCCAAGAACGTTAAAAATTCGTCCGAGAGTAGCTCCGCCGACTGGAACACTGAGAGGAGCTCCCGTGTCAATCACTTCCATTCCTCTCATCAACCCGTCTGTAGCACTCATAGCTACAGCTCTAACTCGATTATTTCCTAATAATTGTTGTACCTCACAAGTCACATTAATTTGCTTATCGGCAGTGTCTCGACTCTTGACTATCAAAGCGTTATAAATATAAGGCAACTTGCCCGGGGGAAAAGTGATATCCAGCACGGGTCCAATAATTTGATCAATACGCCCTGCGCTTTTTTCTTCAATTGTGGAAACCCCGAGACGCGAAGTAGTAGGATTGGTTCTCATAATTATCACATAATTTTCAAAAAAAAAAGGAATTTTTCGAAATTTTTCTTTTTTTTTCTTGTTGAATAATGCCAAATCAAATCAAAAAAATATCCAAAAATCCAAAACTCAAAAGGAAATGAATTAGTTAATTCAATAAAAAAGAAAAGGGGACTAGCACTTGATTTCGTTGCCCAAGCGAATCCCATTCAATTGTTTACTTATGGAATGAGTCCGTTGGAAAGTTCAATCAATCTTTTTTTCATATAAATTTTGCCTTTTGTGAAGGATCTGTGCCTACTCTACCTTCCTATCTAGGACTTCGATATACAAAATATATACTACTGTGAAGCATAGATTGCTGTCAACAGACAATTTTCTTAGTATTTAGGTATTTAGAGTCAAAATATCAAAGGGGCCTATTAAGAACTTTAAAAATTGTAAAATAAGGATTAGGGATTGGTTTGGGTTGCGCTATATCTATCAAAGAGTATACAATAATGATGGATTTGGTGAATCAAATCCATGGTTTAATAACGAACCGTGTTAACTTACCATAACAACAACTCAATTTCTATCGAATTCCTATAGTCGAATTCCTATAGGATAGAACGTACACAGGGTGTACGCATTATATATGAATGAAACATATTCATTAACTTAAGCATACTCCTTTTTTTATTATTTAATGAATTGATATTAATTGAATATGTTTTTTTTTTAGATTTTTGTAAAGGTTTCATTTACGCCTAATCCATATCGAGTAGACCCTGTCATTGTGAGAATTCTTAATTCATGAGTTGTAGGGAGGGACTTATGTCACCACAAACAGAAACTAAAGCAAGTGTTGGATTTCAAGCTGGGGTTAAGGATTATAAATTGACTTACTACACCCCGGAGTACGAAACCAAGGATACTGATATCTTGGCAGCATTCCGAGTAACTCCTCAGCCGGGGGTTCCGCCTGAAGAAGCAGGGGCTGCAGTAGCTGCGGAATCTTCTACTGGTACATGGACAACTGTTTGGACTGATGGACTTACCAGTCTTGATCGTTACAAAGGACGATGCTATCACATCGAGCCCGTTCCTGGGGAGCCAGATCAATATATCTGTTATATAGCTTATCCATTAGACCTATTTGAAGAGGGTTCTGTTACTAACATGTTTACTTCCATTGTGGGTAACGTATTTGGTTTCAAAGCCCTACGCGCTCTACGTTTGGAGGATCTACGAATTCCCCCTACTTATTCAAAAACTTTCCAGGGTCCGCCTCACGGTATCCAAGTTGAAAGGGATAAGTTGAACAAGTATGGTCGTCCTTTATTGGGATGTACTATTAAACCAAAATTGGGATTATCCGCAAAAAATTACGGTAGAGCGTGTTATGAGTGTCTACGCGGTGGACTTGATTTTACCAAAGATGATGAAAACGTAAACTCACAACCATTTATGCGCTGGAGAGACCGTTTTGTCTTTTGTGCTGAAGCAATTTATAAATCACAAGCCGAAACCGGCGAAATCAAGGGGCATTACTTGAATGCGACTGCAGGTACATGCGAAGAAATGATTAAGAGAGCTGCATTTGCAAGGGAATTAGGGGTTCCTATTGTAATGCATGACTACTTAACTGGAGGATTCACTGCAAATACTACTTTGTCTCATTATTGCCGCGACAACGGCCTACTTCTTCACATTCACCGAGCAATGCATGCTGTTATTGATAGACAGAAGAATCATGGTATCCATTTCCGTGTATTAGCTAAAGCATTGCGTATGTCGGGGGGAGATCATATCCACTCCGGTACAGTAGTAGGTAAGTTAGAAGGCGAACGCGAAATAACTTTAGGTTTTGTTGATTTATTGCGCGATGATTTTATTGAAAAAGATCGTTCTCGTGGTATCTTTTTCACTCAGGACTGGGTATCCATGCCAGGTGTTATACCGGTGGCTTCCGGGGGTATTCATGTTTGGCATATGCCAGCTCTGACCGAAATCTTTGGAGACGATTCCGTATTACAATTTGGTGGAGGAACTTTAGGACATCCTTGGGGGAATGCACCTGGTGCAGCAGCTAATCGTGTGGCTTTAGAAGCCTGTGTACAAGCTCGTAACGAAGGGCGTGATCTTGCTCGTGAAGGTAATGAAATTATCAAAGCAGCTTGCAAATGGAGTCCTGAACTAGCCGCAGCTTGTGAAGTATGGAAGGCGATCAAATTTGAGTACGAGCCGGTGGATACCGTAGATAAGCAGTAATTCTTCTTTATTCTTCTAATTGATTGCAATTAAATTCGGCTCAATCTTTTTTAGAAAAAAGATTGAGCCGAATTTAATTTAAATAGATCTTGATACGATCATGAGACTTGACAAATCGAGATTCTTATATTCTATATATCTAGAATATAGAAAGGTATAATACAATAAACAAATAGAAATAAAAATATAGTATTATCATACGATAATGGACTCAAATACGCAGTATTTACGGAAAAGAGTCTTCGTTTATTGGGAAAGAATCAATATACTTCTAATGTCGAATCGGGATTCACTAAGACAGAAATAAAGAATTGGGTCGAACTCTTCTTTGGTGTTAAGGTAGTAGCTGTGAATAGCCATCGACTACCCGGAAAGGGTAGAAGAATGGGACCTATTCTGGGACATACAATGCATTACCGACGTATGATCATTACCCTTCAACTGGGTTATTCTATTCCACTTCTACTTTATTAAAATTAAATATTAAATTAAAATGAAATTAAAGTGAAATTAAAAGGTATTCTGAAAGAAGTATTTCTTTTATTTTCACAATAGCTTTCTTTTGAATTCAATTTCAAGTTCGATTAGAAGGATAAAAAGGCTATGAGAATGGGAAAAGAAAAATCAAATATTTTTAATTAGTTCCTCTTTTTTGCAATTTTCTTATTATCTATTCTATTCATTTTTTTTATAGATATAGAATACTTTAGTATTCTAAAAAAAATAGTATTCTATACAAAATCTTTATTTTGTAAACTAAAAAAAACAATAGTCAATATTCCTTATAATAGATATACTTAATTATATCATAAGAATCTTAAGATATATTTCGAATAGATAGAAATAGTAAATTTGAATTGAGACACATATTCTATGACAGATTTTAACTTACCCTCTATTTTCGTGCCTTTAGTAGGCTTAGTATTTCCGGCAATTGCAATGGCTTCCTTATTTCTTTATGTGCAGAAAAATAAGATTGTCTAGAAACGACGGAGCCAAATTTTCTTAATGTATTTCCAGGATCATAATACAGATATTTTTTTGTGTAAGTAATATAATATGATGGGGTATGTAGCTCTTTCTACACACAAATGAAAAACGTCTATGGATGCAGATATAGGCTACCAGCATAAATGCGTGCATATGCGTAGCCGAGTATAACGAGTTTTTTTAAGTGGATCCACGAATTCTTTTTGAATAGAAAGTCAATGTATCTAACCAATTTTTTCACAGGAGTACTAGCTACTGAAAGGCTATTTCAGAATCAAAAAAAGTAAAGTCAAAATCATTTAGCTTATTCTCTCAATTTCAATTGACCGCTACTGGATTTAGTATATCTAACATGAATTGGCGATCAGAACACATATGGATAGAACTTCTAAAAGGTTCTCGAAAAAGAGGTAATTTTTTCTGGGCCTGTATTCTTTTTCTAGGTTCATTAGGATTCTTAGCGGTTGGGGCTTCCAGTTATCTTGGTAAGAATATGATATCGGTACTTCCATCTCAACAAATTCTTTTTTTTCCACAGGGGGTCGTGATGTCTTTCTACGGAATCGCGGGCCTATTCATTAGCTCCTATTTGTGGTGCACTATTTTGTGGAATGTAGGCAGTGGTTATGACCGATTCGATAGAAAAGAGGGAATAGTGTGCATTTTTCGTTGGGGATTCCCTGGAATAAAACGTCGCATCTTCCTTCGATTCCTCGTGCGGGATATCCAATCAATTAGAATTCAGGTTAAAGAGGGTCTTTATCCTCGTCGTATCCTTTATATGGAAATCCGGGGCCAGGGGGTCATTCCCTTGACTCGTACTGATGAGAAGTTTTTTACTCCACGAGAAATTGAACAAAAAGCTGCCGAATTGGCCTATTTCTTGCGCGTACCAATTGAAGTATTTTGAGTACCAATTGCAATTTTTTGCAATTGTAAGGGGATTTTTGAGTATTTATCTAAAGGAAGGAACAAACGAGGATAAGAGAAAATTGCTTCTAACTTGTTTTGTCCAAGTGAGATATATGGCATAATATTCTTCCTTTTTTATCTGAAAGGCCTTTTTTTTTAATTTCTCTATTTCACTCCATTTAGATCTAAGAAAGAACCCAATACAATTAAATTCCATATACAAAAAGAGAAATAGATACAAACACAAGGTCTCAAACCTTGTTATAGAATTTTTGCTTCAAAGAAAAGAAATATCATATATATTCAGCGAATGAAATAGAGTCGGCGAATGAAGCGGATTCATTAACAACTCAATTTACAGATCAAAAATGAAAAAAAAGAAAGCATTGCCTTCCTTCCTATATCTTGTATTTATCGTACTTTTGCCCTGGGGAGTCTCTTTCTCTTTTAACAAATGTCTGGAACTTTGGATTAAGAATTGGTGGAATACCAGGCAATCCGAAACTTTCTTAACTGATATTCAAGAGAAAAGGATTCTAGAAGGATTCATAGAATTAGAAGAACTTTTTCTCTTGGACGAAATGATAAAAGAGAAACCGAAGACACATGTACAAAAACCTCCTATAGGAATACACAAGGAAATAATACAATTGGCCAAAATAGATAATGAGGATCATCTCCATATCATTTTGCATTTCTCAACAAATATAATCTGTTTGGCTATTCTAAGTGGTTCTTTTTTTCTGGGTAAAGAAGAACTTGTCATTTTGAATTCTTGGGTTCAGGAATTTTTCTATAACTTAAATGACTCAATAAAAGCTTTTTTTATTCTTTTAGTTACTGATTTTTTTGTTGGATTTCACTCCACCCGCGGTTGGGAACTACTAATTCGTTGGGTCTACAACAATCTTGGATGGGCTCCTAACGAGCTAATTTTTACCATTTTTGTTTGTAGTTTTCCTGTGATTCTAGACACGTGTTTGAAATTTTGGGTCTTTTTTTGTTTAAACCGTCTATCTCCTTCACTTGTAGTCATTTATCATTCAATTAGTGAAGCATAAACTCACTCATTTGATTTCCTAATATTTTTCCTAATATTAATCAAATTAGCATATTTCTTCCTTTAGAAAAAAAAAGTCTTTTCCTTTTTAGCAAAATTCTTTCTATTTCTACCTGCTCAAGGTATTCATCATTCCAGTACAACTGTTGCAGTAGAATGACAACAGACTCACTCGTGTATAGGGAACTAGATTAGCTTAGCTACCTATCTAATTTATTGTAGAAATTCCGGGATCCGCGATTGGACATGGAAAATAGAAATACTTTTTCTTGGTTAAAGGAACAGATGATTCGATCGATTTCTGTATCGATCATGATATACGTAATAACTTGCACATCTATTTCAAATGCATATCCCATTTTTGCGCAGCAGGGTTATGAAAACCCGCGGGAAGCAACTGGACGAATTGTATGTGCCAATTGCCATTTAGCTAATAAGCCTGTGGATATTGAAGTTCCCCAAGCAGTGCTTCCTGATACTGTATTTGAAGCAGTTCTTCGAATCCCTTATGATATGCAACTGAAACAAGTTCTTGCTAATGGTAAAAAGGGAGGGTTGAATGTGGGTGCTGTTCTTATTTTGCCCGAGGGATTCGAATTAGCGCCGCCCGACCGTATTTCTCCTGAGTTGAAAGAAAAGATAGGAAATCTCTCTTTTCAGAGTTATCGTCCCAATAAAAAAAATATTCTTGTGATAGGCCCTGTTCCCGGTAAGAAATATAGTGAAATTGTCTTTCCTATTCTTTCTCCCGATCCCGCTACGAAAAAAGACGTTCATTTCTTAAAATATCCCATATATGTAGGGGGAAACCGAGGAAGGGGACAGATCTATCCTGATGGTAGCAAGAGTAACAATACGGTCTATAATGCTACGTCAACAGGTATAGTAAAAAAAATACTACGTAAAGAAAAGGGGGGATATGAAATATCCATAGTCGATGCGTCGGATGGACGCCAAGTGATTGATATTATACCTCCCGGGCCAGAACTTCTAGTTTCAGAGGGGGAATCGATCAAGCTTGATCAACCATTAACAAGCAATCCTAATGTAGGAGGGTTTGGTCAGGGGGATGCAGAAATAGTGCTTCAGGATCCATTGCGCGTCCAAGGCCTTTTGTTCTTCTTCGCATCTGTTATTTTGGCACAAGTTTTTTTGGTTCTCAAAAAGAAACAGTTTGAAAAGGTTCAATTGTACGAAATGAATTTCTAGATCCTGGGATTTCTTACGATCAAGTTAGAAAAAAGCCTCGATTTCTGGAATTCCTTATTTCTATCTCATGCAAAAGAAGAGGATCCAAGGCAGAGGCGAGAACAATAAAAGGAGCAAGTCCTTTTAGGAGGAATTGAGGGTCTTCTTAATCCTCTATTGGGCACAAGAAAAAGGCTTTTTTGCCTTTTTCTTGTGTCGATTCTTCTTTTCTTGTATCGAAGTAAGAATCATTTTTCTTCTTATTTGTTTTGTCAAAGATTACTATTTATTCTTTATTCGGGTCTATCTTTTGGACTTCCTTTGTTTAGGTTCGGTCGCGGTAGTGGACAAACAGAGGGAAAGAAAGTATGGCGGGGGGCAAATTTCTTGTGAGCAAATAGAATTGCTTGACTTTTTCAATTAAGTTCAACTTCGGACTTACAGAAATTTTGTAAAAAAAAAAATGTATACCCACCCATTGAAGGGTGGTTTTTATTTTTAGGCTAGTTGAGTAGTTTTGATTAAGGTTTTATTAGTTTATTACTCTAAATTAAATCAATGATTTGCAGGATACTTCCTTCATGGAATAAAATCGCGTTATAACAATAAGAATTCCGCGGGCCCCTTCCGCTCTAATCAGATAAAGGGAGGTAAGGACCCGCTAAGTTCCTACTTTTT